TTTACAAAAACAGGCTATAAAAACAGCCACCTGAAAGACCCTTTTTTATTTTTCTTTGATAAACCCCCTATAACTCTTCTTTTCGATTCAAAGCGATGGAATAGACCATTTCGCTACATAAAAAATACTCAATTTAAGAGGGCTGTGAGAAATCAAATGTCACAATATTTTTTTGAAATGTGTCAAAGTGATGGAAAAGACAGAATCTCTTTTACTTATCCTCCTAGTTTATGCATTTTTTTCGAAATGATAAAAAGAAGGATATCCCCTCCTACACTCGAAAATTATTCATCTAATGAACTATACAACCCTTGGTTTTATACCAATAAACAAAAAGGTAAAAGTTTAAACAATGAATTTATAAATCGAATTGAAGCTTTAGACAAAGAGTCTATTTGTTTGAATATACTAGAAACAAGGACTCGATTGTGTAATGATGATTCTACAAAAAAATACTTATCCAAAAGGTATGATCCTTTCCTCAACGGATCATATCGGAAAACAATCGACAAAAACCCTTCACCTTCAATCCTAAAAAAAAATTTGATAAAAAATCTCATAGAGAAGTTTGGGATAAATCGGATTCATAGTATCTTTCTTTTTCTTACGGATACTGATTACCAAGAATTTGAACAGAAAATTCATAAATTTTCTAAAAAATCATTATCAATAGAAATTGTTGATTTCTTAAATGAATTTGTTAGAAAATCAGGATACACCAACCTAAATTGGAAGGGTCTTTCTTTATTTTCAGAAGGAAGAATAGATTCCGAAAGCGGAACAAAATATTTTAAATATTTATTAACTAATGATGCTAATGGTAAAAAAATTAACAAAAAATCGATTAGAATAAAAGAAATCAGTAAAAAAGTCCCTCGATGGTCATACAAATTAATCACCGATTTAGAACAACAGTCAGGAGAGTATCAAGAAGGCATACCAACAGATCATCAAATTCGTTTAAGAAAAGGCAAACGTGTAGTAATTTTTATTGCTCCCAAGCGGACTACTGATCCTAATACTACGAATACTAATACGCTCGATGAAATAGACGACATGGCTTTGGTACACTATTCACAAGAATCAGACTTTAGGCGAGGTATAATCAAAGGTTCTATGCGGCCTCAAAGGCGTAAAATAGCTATTTTAAAAGTGTTTCAAGCAAATGTGCATTCCCCTCTTTTTTTGGACAGAATCAAAAAAGCCCCTCTTTTTTCTTTTGATATCTCCGGGTTAATTAAACAAATTTTCAGAAATTGGGTGGTAAAAGGGGAAGCATTCCAAATTGTAGAGTATACAGAAGAGCAAACAAAAACAAAAAGAGAAGAAAAAAAAGACAAAAAAGGGGAGAAAGTGCAAATAAAGGTAGTAGAGCCCTGGGATACCAGTGCATCTGCGAAAATAACAAGAAATTTCTTATTACTAACCCAATCCTTTTTTAGAAAATATATTCTATTACCTTCATTGATAATTGCGAAAAATATTGGACGTATATTCCTATTTCAACTTCCGGAATGGCCTGAGGATTTCCAGGAATGGAATAGAGAGATCCATGTTAAATGTACCTATAATGGTATTCCGTTATCCGAAACAGAATTTCCAAAAAATTGGTTCGCAGAAGGTATTCAGATAAAAATATTATTTCCTTTCTGTCTGAAACCTTGGCACAAATCAAAACTACGATCCTTCAAAAAAAATGATTCTTGTTTTTTAACAGTTTGGGGAATGGAAACTGAATTTCCTTTTGGTTTGCCCCGAAAACGACCTTCCTTTTTTAAACCCATTTTTAAGGAAGTCGAAAAAAAAAAACTGATAACAAAAGCACTTTCAAAAATAAATCAAATTATATTATTTCGATTAAGAAAAGTATATGAATCGAGCGAAATTAAAGAAGAAAAAGATTCCATAATAAGTAATCAGATAATGCACGAATCATTTAATCAAATTGCATCTCCGAGTTGGAGAAATTCTTCATTGACAGAAAAAACAATAAAGAATCTGACTGATAGAACAAGTACAATTCAAAATAAAATAGAAATAATCACAAAAGAGAAAAAAAAAGTAACTTCAAGAATAAATAATCTTAGTCCTAACAAAACAAGTTATAATGCTAAAAGATTAGAAAAATGGCAAATATTAAAAAGAAGAAATGCTCGAATAACCTGCAAATTACCCCTTTTTTTTCCATTTTTTATTGAACGAATATACACAAATATATTTTTATCTATCATTAATATTCCCAGAATGAATACAGGATTTTTTCTTGAATCAACAAAAAAAATTATTGATAAATACATTTTCAATAATGAAAGAAAACAAGAAAGACTTCATAAAAAAAATAAAAATACAATTCCGTTTATTTCAACTATAACTATAAAAAAGCCACTTGATAATATTAGTAATAGTAAAGCAAATTCACATATTTTTTATGACTTATCTTACGTGTCACAAGCATATGTATTTTACAAAATATCACAAATCAAAGTTAGTAACTCGTATAAATTAAGATCTGTTCTTCAATATCAAGGAATCCTTAAGCATGAAATAAAGGATTCTTTTGAAACACAAAAAATAGTTCATTCTAAATTAGGGAATAAGAAACTGCCAAGTTATGAAATGAATCAATGGAAAAACTGGTTAAGAGGACATTATCAATACGAGTTATCTCAGATCGGATGGTCTAGATTAATAGCAGAAAAATGGCGAAATAAAGTTAATCAACATCGTATAGCCGAAAATTTTAGCAAACGACATTTATATGAAAAAGACCAATTAATTGATTCCAAAAAACAATTTGAAGTATATTCATTATCTAATCAAAAATATAATTTTAAAAAATACTATAGATATGATCTTTTATCATATAAATTTCTTAATTATGAAAAATGCTTTTTTTATAGATCTCCGTTTCAAGTAAATAAGAACCAAGATATTTCTTATAACGCGCCTAAAGAGACCTTTTTTGATATGTTGAGGACCATCCCTATTAATAATTATCTCGGAAAGATTGATATTCTATATATGGAAAAAATGGCCGATAGAAAATATTTCGATTGGATGGGAATGAATGAAAAAATGCTAAAACGTCCCATATTGAATCTGGAACTTTGGTTCTTACCAGAATTTGTGGTACTTTATAATGCATATAAAACTAAACCTTGGTTTATACCAAGTAAATTACTTCTTTTAAATTTGAATAGAAATGAAAAGGAAAAAGGAACTTTTTTGCTAGCATTGAATAAAAAGCATCGAAATCAAGAAGAAAAAGAACCCATAAATCAAGGAGATCTTTGGCTCGGTCTCTCACAACAAAAAGATATTAAAGAAAATTATACAAGATCAGACATGAAAAAAGGGAAAAAGAAAAAACAATACAAAAGCAACATCCGGGCAGACCTACATTTCTTCATGAAACGTTATTTGATTTTTCAATTGAGACAGAACAATACTTTGAATCAAAGAATGATCAATAATATCAAGATATATTGTCTCCTGGTTAGACTGATAGATCCAAGAAAAATAACTATGTCCTTAATTCAAAACAGAGAAATAAGTTTGGATATAATGCCGATTTCGTCAAATTTTACTCTTAGAAAATTTATGAAAAAAGAAATATTGATTCTAGAACCCATTCGTCTGTCTGGAAAAAAGGATGAACAATTTTTTATGTATCAAACTATAGGTATTTCGTTGGTTCATAAGAGTAAGCACCAAACTAATCAAAAATACCCAGAGCAAATATATGTTTCTAAGAATAATTTTTATGAAACTATTTCACCACATCAAAGAATAACTCGAAATAGAGAGAAAAATTATTTTGATTTGCTTGTTCCTGAAAATATTTTATCGGTTAGACGTCGTAGAAAATTGAGAATTCTAATTTGTTTCAATTCAAAGAATAGAAATGATATAGATAGAAATTGGGTATTTTGGAACGGAAAGAACGTAAAAAACAGCAGCCAAGTTTCACATGACAATAACCATCTTGATAAAGAGAAAAATCAATTAATGAAATTTAAGCTCTTTCTTTGGCCTAATTATCGATTAGAAGATTTAGTTTGTATGAATCGTTATTGGTTTGATACCAATAATGGCAGTCGTTTCAGTATGTTAAGGATACAGATGTATCCACAATTGAAAATTTGTGGATAATACACCTTTTCTATATATCCTATACCCTATATTATGTATAGGGTATATGAAAGCAAACAAATATACGGATCACATGTCTTGTCTCACATTTAATTCTAGTATCCAAATTGATTTGAATTCAGAAAATTAGGAGTTCATAAAGAAATTATAATTATATTTTTGTATATACCACATTCAAATTAATGGCATTATTATTACTGATCGATAAAATCCATATCTGTAAAAAGGGAAGGGGAAATTTTTTTATGGTAAAAAATTCATTCATTTCGGTTATTTCTCAAAAAGAAAAGGAAGAAAACAGAGGGTCTGTTGAATTTCAAGTATTCAGTTTCACCACTAAGATAAGGAGACTTACTTCACATTTGGAATTGCACAAAAAAGACTCTTCATCTCAGAGAGGTTTGAGAAAAATTTTGGGAAAACGTCAACGACTGCTGGCCTATTTGTCAAAAATAAATAGAGGACGATATAAAGAATTAATTGTCGAGTTGGATATTCGAGAGAGAAAAACTCGTTAATTTGAAGCGTTATACCATTTGAGCTTAGTTGTTTTTGTTTAAATTTTAATGAACTTCTTTTTACTTTCAGAAATGCATGGAAGAATGACTCGGAAAAAACTTATGATTGCACCAACTACAAGAAAAGACCTCATGATAGTCAATATGGGCCCTCACCACCCATCAATGCATGGTGTTCTTCGACTGATCGTTACTCTCGATGGTGAAGATGTTATTGACTGTGAACCAATATTGGGTTATTTACATAGAGGGATGGAGAAAATTGCCGAAAATCGAACAATTATACAATATTTGCCTTATGTAACGCGTTGGGATTATTTAGCTACTATGTTCACAGAAGCAATAACCGTAAATGGACCCGAACAGCTAGGAAATATTCAAGTACCTAAAAGGGCTAGCTATATCAGAGCTATTATGTTGGAGTTGAGTCGTATCGCTTCCCATTTGTTATGGCTCGGCCCTTTTATGGCAGATATTGGAGCACAGACCCCTTTCTTCTATATTTTGCGAGAACGGGAATTTATATATGACCTATTCGAAGCTGCTACCGGTATGCGCATGATGCATAATTATTTTCGTATCGGAGGAGTCGCTGCTGATCTACCTCATGGATGGATAGATAAATGTTTGGAGTTTTGCGATTATTTTTTAACCGGGGTTGCTGAATATCAAAAACTTATTACACAGAATCCTATTTTTTTAGAACGAGTTGAAGGCGTAGGCATTATTGGCGCAGAAGAAGCACTAAATTGGGGTTTATCAGGGCCAATGCTACGAGCTTCTGGAATACAATGGGATCTTCGTAAAGTTGATCGTTATGAGTGTTACGACGAATTTGATTGGGAGATTCAATGGCAAAAAGAAGGGGATTCATTAGCTCGGTATTTAGTACGAATCAGTGAAATGACAGAATCCATAAAAATTATCCAACAGGCTCTGGAAGGAATTCCAGGGGGGCCCTATGAGAATTTAGAAATCCGACGCTTTAATAGAATAAAAGACCCTGAATGGAATGATTTTGAATATCGATTTTTTAGTAAAAAACCTTCTCCAAGTTTTGAATTGTCCAAGCAAGAACTTTATGTAAGAGTCGAAGCACCAAAAGGAGAATTGGGAATTTTTCTGATAGGAGATCAGAGTGTTTTTCCTTGGAGATGGAAAATCCGACCGCCGGGTTTTATCAACTTGCAGATTCTTCCGCAGTTAGTTAAAAGAATGAAATTGGCTGATATTATGACAATACTAGGTAGCATAGATATCATTATGGGAGAAGTTGATCGTTGAAATGATAATTGATACAACAGAAATACAAGCTATCAATTCTTTTTCCAGATTGGAATCCTTAAAAGAAGTCTATGGGATTATATGGATGCTTGTTCCCATTTTAACTCTTGTATTAGGAATCACACTAGGTGTACTAGTAATTGTTTGGTTAGAAAGAGAAATATCTGCAAGGATACAACAACGTATTGGACCCGAATACGCCGGACCTTTGGGAATTCTTCAAGCTCTAGCAGATGGCACAAAACTGCTTTTCAAAGAGAATCTTCTTCCATCTAGAGGAGATATTCGTTTATTCAGTATCGGGCCTTCCATAGCAGTCATATCCATTTTACTAAGTTATTCAGTAATTCCCTTTAGCTATCACTTTATTCTAGCCGATCTTAGTATTGGTGTTTTTTTATGGATCGCCGTTTCAAGTCTTGCTCCCATTGGACTTCTTATGTCGGGATATGCATCAAATAATAAATATTCCTTTTTAGGTGGATTAAGGGCTGCTGCTCAATCAATTAGTTATGAAATACCATTAACTCTATGTGTATTATCAATATCTCTACGTGCGATTCGGTGAGACATAAACTTTCCCCTATATTCTTTTCTTTCTAGCAAGAAAGTTAAATGAGTTGAATTTTTTTTATTCATCGTTGGGGTTGATCAATTAAACCAGATAGTTATATGAGTGAAATAAAACGGCTTAAAAATTTGCTGTTAAAGGAATTCAATCTCATTTTCTATGTACAAGAATTAAGTGAAAGTAAACATAAGCAGTCGATACTGTTTATCCCAAGATTGATTAGTCATCATGGCTTGAAGCGGGTTCAAAAAATCAACCATATGGGGTTTTTACTATCTATTACCATAGATGGATTATCCTAATTCGAGATTCAAATCAAAAAAATGAGTGGATGGTTAGGAAGACCAAGATACACAAAGGATTAGTAATGGAGATTCTGTAAATTATCCAAAAGGATATTTTTTTATAGAAAAGTAATTCAAATCGGGGCTTTAAGTTGGTAGAAATGATTTAAGAAGTACTCCCCACGATTTCGATCCAGAGTATGTTCCTATCCACCGATTAAGTAAATAACTATCAAGAACGAAGAAATCTTTTACTTTGGGTAATGCCCCTTTTTCTGAGAAAGTAGAATAGGAACGAAATCAAATCTAAAGACTAGAATTAGAATTGCAAAAAGATCTCTTTTTTTTATTCATAACTATTTATACTATTTATATTTTATTTCTTTAAAGAAATAAAATTCTTGTTATGTAATGCAATGTCTAATTATTTTTCGTAATTGAAAATGATAGGTTGAAATATTTATAATATTCCTCTAAAAAGTCTTTTTTTATTCAAGGATAAAGTTATTAATCAACAAAGAAAAATGAAAATTCTTAAAAGATGAGATCAATTCAGAAGCACTTTTTATTATAAATCTAGCAGACAGAATTCCATTGGTCTAATTATAGGCCTTAGGAGAAGAGTTTGACTCTCTATCGATCCTACAAACACATCAAGATAAATAATGTTGAAAGGTCCTTCGAGCTATTT